TATTAATGAACGCGGTAATCTATATCGGCGCGTTCTCGCCTCGTTTATTGCCCTCTTGTGCTGTCCTGTCGTGTCGTCAATTGACAGTATGACTTAGGGCTCAATATAATTTGAGCGACAAAAAAAAATCATATTTAGGTAAACCACCTTGAATCTACTGCAGAGTGGTAGATCTTGGATCCAAGGTATAACCCTTTGTGACTGAGAGATATAAAGACGAAAAAGACCAATGAAATCAAGTTTCAAGGTTGTATTTAATGGTAAAGTTTGATTCCCATTAAACCCCCGAATATTTTATGTGTCTCCTTTTGGTGGCTCTCAGCCTGAGTTATATTAAGTTATATTATATTATGATGGCCACAGGGCCGCCCCTATGGTCCAGTGGTTAAGACATCTCTCTTTCACGGAGAAAACGAGGGTTCAAGTCCCTCTGGGGGTATACAAGACTATAGGAGCGGGATTTCCTATCAAGTGATCTATATTTGTCAAGTCCTTCTATTAGTCTACTTAGTGGGACTTTCTATTTTATATCAAGTGATATATATTTGTAAAGTCTGCCTGGGAAACGAAAGGAAGTGGCTTATGGAACGTCTAAAATAAATTAGACGCTGGGTCGATGCCCGAGTGGTTAAAGGGGACGGACTGTAAATTCGTTGACAAGATGTCTACGCTGGTTCAAATCCAGCTCGGCCCAACAATTCGCCAATCTACTTGATAGAACCCTTAAGAAATACCTGACCTGATACAAGAGAATAAAAAAGAATCCAAATTTTCTGCAAGATCTCTTCGTATTTCCCTGGGATTGTAGTTCAATAGGCTAGAGCACCGCCCTGTCAAGGCGGACGTTGCGGGTTCGAGCCCCGTCAGTCCCGACGTATCTAATCCAATAAGTACATTAATTCGCCTCTCCATTTTCTGTCAAAGAAGGGACAGAGAGCAATTGAATTCCGAAGGGGTTTCCCCTCTTTTTTTCAGGATTCTATCGAAGAAAGAACAAACCCTAAACTAAAATGAAAAGAACTAAAATAGTGAAGTTGATAAAATATTCCATCTTTTCTCCCGCGACTAATATTTCTCATACTTCTTTTTCTTCCAAAGAAAATTGATCATTAAAATTTAGAACCTAATTCCTCTCTTGTTCCACTTCGCTTGTATTGTTTGTTGGGGTTTTGTAGTTAATGGAAACGGACGGGTGGTTAGATGATACTTCAGTTGATGGTTCTACAAGGAAGACCTAAGGTAGGTTATAGAAAACAAAGAACATAAAAAAAAGGATAAATAAATGAATTTTTGATTGGTCCGGGAATCCAATCTTGGATTCGATATGGATAAAGGATCTTCGTATGTTATACTATTCAATTCTCGACGACGAATTAATTTAATAGCTCAGATATTTTTATTCATGATATTGATCCGATTCAAAATCATCGATAGTTAATAGTTAATGTATTCATTGAATTGACAGGCGAAAAATTTATCATCTCTATGGGATTAAATCCCGAGTTATTGTGAAATAAAAAAACGATGAGATTATGGAAGTAAATATTCTTGCATTTATTGCTACTGCACTGTTCATTTTAGTTCCTACTGCTTTTCTACTTATAATTTATGTAAAAACAGAAAGTCAAAATAATTAATTACTTTAAATGAAACTTGACTTCTGAATTATTCTCAATAGTTGAAGAAATCAAAAGAAAAGTATTCTATTTTTGCGTCTTAGATGAAATCCACGGGCTATAGTCGGCGGTATTCTATGAGATCCGAGAGTATGGTAAGTAAGAAATTTATTTCTTACTTACCATACTCTCTATTAGTGTTATAGTAGTATATAAAGTTATACTTGACTTTCTAATAAATTTGGTATACTATATTAGCTTCTATCTTCAATATATGTAGTTATTATTATTATTATCCATATATAGAATTGACGTAGGACCCAATTCTATTTCTTTGATCTATCTATTTATTCCGATTCCGATGAATCTCAAATAATTAGTCTTTATAGACTACATTTCTCCACTAGAATCCAATCCAATGGAATTTAGAAATGAAGATATTTTTATTTGAAAATTTTTCAATTTAAATAAAAAATGCGTTGCAGAACGATCTATAAAACAGTTTCATTCCTCAACTAAAGTAGGAGTGCTTCTAAAGTCCACTTCTTCCCCATACTACGAGTGAAAGGGAAAATGTAAAGACTACCATTAAAGCAGCCCAAGCGAGACTTACTATATCCATGTGAATTATGTCCCTTATCTCTATGATAGAATTATTCCATTATTGCTCACTAATAATAGTAGAATGAATGGTCCAGAGTCAAAAAAGGATTCTGGCAGAACACTATTGATGAACGAAAAAAAATCCATTTCAAAAATTCCTATATGATTTCTAATGATTTCTAATCGGGAAAGAATAAACACAAGTAAAATACACAATGACATTACAAAGGAATGTTAGTAATGGAATCCATTAATCAAATACGAGGGCCCCTTCTTTTTTTTTTTCGTGCCCTTGAAAGTCAAAATAGATCATAGATCAATTGCTAGATCATAGATCAATTGCTTTGCTATTCGTCTATATATATGTAGATTACAGTATAGAAAGCACTTTCCCCAACTAGTAGTTGAATTATCCCGGCTATACAATGTAATTCAAGACCCAATCAGTAGACATTACATTAGCAGTAGAAGAGAATCGGGAAGTCTTGCTTCGACCATTATTTCTAATTTTTCCATTAGAATCTTTCTTTGATTTGAATTTTAGATTCAAAGATTTCCAATCTTTTTTTTTTACAAAATTCCCAGAACAGAATAAAACAGCACAACAGAATAAGAAATTTCAATTCGTTTGTTGATGAGGCGGCACCCGGATTTGAACTGGGGAAAAAGGATTTGCAGTCCCCCGCCTTACCACTCGGCCATGCCGCCAAAACGATACACAATAGGAGAAAAAATTCCCCCCCCTTTTTTACTAGACTTTAGTTTATTGTACTTGCATATTGCATCCATTTTTTAATCCTTTTTCTAAATTTAGAAAAATTAGAAAAGAAACCTTTTATTGCCCTTTTGATTGTATTTGATCTACGCCTTCGATTGATTGTATAGTATCTCAAAACACACAATGCCGAAAAACTTCCACGGACTTTTGAAAAATAAAATGTGGATTTTTACTCAAAAAAGTCAAAATTTATGACAAAGGGGAACCATTAACTATTCCTTGACTAACAATTCGTGAATGATTCTGGGATTTGAATCTAAAATTTGGTTTGCCTGATGACATAAGAAAATACAAATTTATACATACTTAATTGATTGATTCTTTTGAATCAAAAATCCTTCTCAATTTCCATTATAACAAAAATTATAAGTATATGTAAACCCCAGAACGGAAATTGTTACACAGATACAAAATTTGCTATTTAGAGTCTGTTGCCTATAAATAAAGTGAATTCGTTGGAAGAAAAAAAGGGCCCGGCTGGGTATTGACCGGGCCAGGCCCAAAAGGCATTTCGAACAAAATAAAAGCAATAAGGTCTTCTTTATTTATCTTTCTATTTGGATCTTTCGAGCATCTAAATGGAATTGCTAATTATATAATAACGATAAAGAATGTGAAAGAAATACTTTCTTTAATCCTTACTTGATGTGTACTGTAACATAGTAATTATCTTTTTCGATTGGGAGAGATGGCTGAGTGGACGAAAGCGGCGGATTGCTAATCCGTTGTACGAGTTATTCGTACCGAGGGTTCGAATCCCTCTCTTTCCGTTTCCGTTGATGACTTTTTATTTTTTTCTTTAAAATTTTGCAAACCCCTTATTTATTTTTTTACTAGTTAAATGTGTGGAATAGCTAAAATAAAATCTTAAGAAAATTGTAAAATCAAGCAAGAAAAACAAAATTTTTATTTTATTCTTCACGTCCAGGATTACGTCCTGGATCATTGGATAGGAATCCAAAGATGAAGAGAGAAACAAAGAATATTACTACTGTGTAAACGAAAAGTTTGAGAGTAAGCATTACACAACCTCCAAGATCATTTTTTGAAAAAGAAAAACGAGAAAAGATAATAGATCCTCCATTTTTATATCACATATCCTATTTTGACACCAAGAAATGAATTCTAAAAATAGAAAAAAAAATGTTCAGAAATTCAAATGAAGTTGAAATTTGTAATAAGAGTCTTTGATTACCACAAATCACTTTCATACCCACAATTAGATATTGTAAGGGACCCTAATCTAATAGGGTATTTCGCCGGAAAAAGGATTAAAATTGGGAAATAGGACGAGCCTGATTTCTCGCGGCTATTCGAAATTTCAATGTTTGAATTGAAGGTTCATACTGTCAGACTTATTTGATCTTATCATCATAAATTGTTATAATTTTTCTCGAATAAATAATGATAATGAATTTTCTAGGATAGTGTTAAAATCTTATCGAAAACTTACAGCAGCTTGCCAAACAAAGGCTAAAAGAAAAAAGAACAGAGGTATGACTGGCATAACATCTACGATTGGATTCAAAAAAGCATAGGCTTCGGGCAATTTGGCGAAGAAAAGACTACTCGGATAAAGGGCAGAATTAAGACAGATCAAACTAAAGATATTAAGCATAACAGACATTTTTTTCGTCGAGATAATTGCATTTTGATTGAGTTATTGATATAAGGAAAAATGAAGAAAGTAGGGTAGACAAAAAAATCCTTCTTTTTCCGCTCAATCAAAAATCCTCCAATTCTCAAAGGAGAATAGAAGAAATCATACTTTCATACAATATCTTAATTGAATTATATGTAATGATCAATAAATCCAATTGAATTATTATAGATATACACATTCCAAAATCCTAACACGAATCTATAATAGATTCTATAAAGAATAAAGATTTTCTCTAGATATTTGGACTGGAATTGACGAACACTTAATACCAATATTATTCTTTATTATTATTATAGTGTGCAATAAAAAAAGGAAATGGGGCGTAGCCAAGCGGTAAGGCAACGGGTTTTGGTCCCGCTATTCGGAGGTTCGAATCCTTCCGTCCCAGAGCATATCCATCCATTGTATCCTAATACTTCTTTTTTGTTCAACAAGGTTCTGTTTCAAGGTCTCATATTGGAATAGAATATTATTTCTCTTTTATTTTATATTTTTTCACAACACAAACTGAACTAAATCGAGTTCAAAATCCTTTTGTGACCCAGATAAAGATAAGATGGGGCATAGAGCATAGTTGCAGAAAGATTACTTAACCTCAGGTTAAACAAAATATGAAAAGAAAATACATATAAAACGAGGAAGTGCTTAGCCTATAGGTATGTATTGTTATCCTATTTCAGTGACAATAGTCTTTTTATTTTTGTGAAAAAGAAATCGCATCCCTAAAATAGTAAAATTGAAATATTTAACAATGAGATTTCTTTTTTTTTGTTCAATGTATTTAGCTTATTTAGTTTATTTACTTTACATCATTTCATTGACAATTCTATTCGAAAAAAAGCAAAGATTTCTCTTTCTTATTCTTATGATGATGATAAGAAAATAAAAAAAGGGAGTCTTTACTATAAAACTTTACTCAAATAATGATGTAGATAGAAAGTAGGAAACTTTTTCAAATATCAAGTATCAAGATTTCTAATTTGGAATCATTCCTTATAGGTTCCATCTTTGGGAAGTTGAAAATGGGTCAGTCTATCTTATTGAGTCACTTCAAGAAGCAGAGTCAAATAGAATTTCCTTATTCGTGTGATGCTAGTTATGTTATTTCTATATTTTATTTTGATTTGATTTCTGTCTATTTCTCTTAGATAGATATTAGATATTTTTTTGCGAGATATATTTATAGAAAATTAGAAAAATGTTCATAAAAATAAAAATGTTCCATTCATACAAAAAAAGCCGAGGTCTTGCTAATTTTTCTGAAGAAAAATATTTATTATATTATCTATAAAAATAAATTATTATCTATGTAGAAAATAAGAAATATAAATGACTTTGTCTCTGTACTGATTGAACCAATGACTATTCATGATTCCATAATTGAATCAATTCCATACTGATTCCAAATTCGAGGAATGTTATGGTAAAACTTCGTTTAAAACGATGTGGTAGAAAGCAACGTGCGACTTGAAGGACACGATCCCGTGTGGATTCTTATCCACCATTTTATATTAGGAATGAAGGTGCTCTTGGCTCGACGTCATTTGTTCTATTCTACTATAACTCTTCTTTTTTTTATTGGGTTATAATGTAAATAGTTCATGATGGAGCTCGAGTAGAAAGTATTGATTAATTTCTCAGGGGCAACGATCTAGGGTTAATGCCAATTAATAAATTGGAACAACTTCGTAAGTATATCTTCTATAATTAATATAGATAATAGAAATCAAAAGGATCCGATTCGAGCAAAATTGAAAAAAAAAATTGTTGGAACGGCTAAACCTTTTTCAATCCACAGTGTATCACGCACGAATCAACCGTTGGTATGATTCTTTGATAGAAAGAAATCACAAAAGGGGTATGTTGCTACCATTTTGAAAGGATTAAGAAGCACCGAAGTAATGTCTAAACCCAATGATTTAAAACAAAGATAAAGGATCCCAGAACAAGGAAACACCACTTTAATTGTCTCACGGATCCGAATAAAGAATCCAAATATATTTTAAACGAGACAAAAAGGGTGGGTTAAAGACCACTCAATAAAAAAAATAGATTCAAAATTAAAGAAAAATCTTTCAAATTTTTGAATTATTGAACTTGAGTTATGAGTACAAATGATTTTTTTCAGGAAGGAAGCGAAATAAAAAAGACTATACTATGACTATGAGTTTAATTATAGAATAATTTATTTTATATGGATTCCTTTCCTATTTATTATAATTTTATCCATAGACAAAACTTCGAATCATTTTTTCTCGAGCCGTACGAGGATAAAACTTCCTATACGGTTCTAGGGGGGGGTTCTTTTTCATCTACATCTATCCCGATGAGCCGTCTATCGAATCGTTGCAATTGATGTTCGATCCCGAAGAGAAGGAAGAGATCTTCGGAAAGTGGGTTTTTATGATCCGATCAAGAATCGAACTTATTTAAACGTTCCCGCAATTCTCTATTTCCTTGAAAAAGGTGCTCAGCCTACAGAAACTGTTCAGGATATTTTTAAAAAGGCAGAGGTTTTTAAGGAACTTGGCTCTAATCAAAACAAATTCAATTAAATTAAGGAAATAAAAACTAAGGGTAGGATAGTGATTTCTATATCATTTTGGATATCTTTTCTATACTTTGTTTTTTTATTTCCTTCTTTTCTTGCTCTATTCGTATCTATTTATCATATCATTGATAATTGATAATAATAATTTTCTAAGGAAAACCTTATTTGATTTATCCTCACAAAATAGCAAATTCCTGCAATTGGGCGGTTTTCATTCGAACTCTAATACCAAGTAAGAAACAAGGACTCGAAGTTATTCTATATAGATTCACTACACTATTGATTGCAT